GATCAAATTGTTATTAATATAATAAAAATCATTTTTGGGGTAAAAATACCGCCCGAGATCTTGTCCTGCTTTTGGGGTTTGACAGGAAATATTAAAGGTCTTAGTAAGTAGGGGGGTAGGGGGGTTTGACGCGCGAAAACCAGGGGGGATAACAAGGGTGTCTGGGGAAAGTACAAGGACTTTATGCACCTGATATCTAAATATGTGGTTCTTTAGTTATGTGTCATAATCATTCACCTTATTTAAGGGGAACCAAGATCCAGTGCTACCTTATCTTTGGTCATTAGTATGCGCTCTGTAATGCCAGATGAAAGGGAGACGAAAAAAAAGACACATTATGCATTTACAGGAAATCTATGCTGGGTAAAGGACGAATTAGGAACACCACCATCGTGATGTAAGGACACCCATTCTGGGAGGGTCTACAATCAATGGCCCTGAAATAGGAACCAAATGCCAGGAATAGTTCAATTGGCGAAACCCCCACAATTATTGCCCTTGACCCTATCATTCATGATATGCAACATTCAGGAGAGCATTGGTGATCTCTTGCTAACCAAAAAGAATAAGTTGAATATTCAACTTATGGTGATCAATCGTGTAAGGGTGTTTTCAGGCAGTTAAGACTCAATTAAGGTCAGTAAAATGTCAAATATTGTATGAATGTATAGTGTAATTCATCGATGGATGGTGATGAATGAATGCTGACATTCGATTAATGCTGATAATACATAGAGTGTATTCCAGGACATCCACGAGGGGGGACAGGGGGTAGTCTAATTCAGGATTCCGGCTTTGGGAGCCGGGGGCGGGAGTTGAATTCTCTCCCCTCTGAGCGCTAGGGCGGATTTTAGCCGCCGGCCGCCGGATTACAAGACCGGCGCTCTGACGCTGAGCTACTAGGGCAGCTTCATTCAAGTGCTTTGTTCTCAATCCAGCCGGCAGCGGGTGCTAGAACAAGGAAGATGGAGAAGTACACCAGAGAGGCGATTTGTCCAATAATGATGTAGGGGTGTTCCACGGGCATTCCCCCGATTCAGGTGAGAACCATGACGTCTGCAACAAGGGTCCAGAACAAGAACTGGGTCAGGGGTCGAAAGGTGAGCCCCCGCTGCTTAGAGGTGTGTAGGATGGGAACAATTATAAGGACGAGGATGGAAAATAGTAGGGCGAGCACCCCTCCTAGCTTGTTGGGGATAGATCGAAGGATGGCGTAGGCAAAGAGAAAATACCACTCCGGCTTAATGTGCGGAGGGGTGACAAGCGGGTTGGCGGGCATGAAGTTATCCGGGTCCCCAAGGAGGTTGGGTGAGAACAGTGCGAATGACGTCAGGGCTAGAAGGAGGGCCACGAACCCTAAGAGGTCCTTGTACGAGAAATAGGGGTGGAAAGAGATCTTGTCCGCGTCGGAGTTGAGGCCGGCGGGGTTGTTTGATCCCGTTTCATGCAGAAAGAGGAGATGAAGGACTGTGGCAGCAAAAATGATAAATGGGAATAGGAAGTGGAACGCGAAGAATCGGGTTAGGGTGGCGTTATCCACGGAGAAGCCCCCTCAAATTCATTGGACGAGCGCCTCCCCAACGTAGGGAACAGCGGAGAGAAGGTTGGTAATCACTGTGGCACCCCAGAAAGACATTTGTCCTCAGGGAAGGACATAACCCACGAAGGCCGTCATTATGGTTAGCAGGAGGAGGATGACTCCAATATTTCAGGTCTCTTTGAATAAATATGAGCCGTAGTAGAGTCCTCGGCCAATGTGAAGATAAATACAGATAAAAAAGAATGATGCACCGTTAGCGTGCATATTCCGGATTAGTCATCCGTAGCTGACGTCTCGACAGATGTGGGTCACAGAAGAAAATGCTGTCGAGATATCTGAGGTGTAGTGCATGGCTAGGAATAAGCCTGTAAGAATTTGTGAAACCAAGCAAAGGCCCAAGAGGGAGCCAAAATTCCACCAAACAGAAATATTGGAGGGTGCGGGGAGGTCAACTAGCGCGTCGTTGGCGATTTTTAGAAGGGGGTGGGTTTTTCGGAGGCTGGCCATTAGGGGTTCTCGTAGTTGAGTCACAACGGTGGTTTTTCAAGTCACTGGCCCTGGTTAAATTCCTGGTGAGAACCATGACCTATCTCGTGTCTTTGTTTTTGTTATGTCTAGTGTTAGGGTTAGTAGGGGTTGCATCTAACCCCGCTCCATATTTCGCGGCGCTGGGGGTGGTGGTGGCCGCTGGGGCGGGGTGCGGGGTGCTGGTGGGGCACGGAGGGTCGTTCCTCTCCCTGGTTTTATTCCTGATCTACTTGGGGGGTATGCTGGTGGTTTTTGCTTATTCAGCGGCATTGGCTGCGGAGCCATACCCGGAGTCCTGAGGGGACCGCTCCGTCCTAGGGTACGTTGGGGGGTATCTGGCGGGGGTGGGGGCGATGGGTGGGTGATTCTGGGGAGGGTGGTATGGGGGTCCATGGGCGGTGGAGGAGTACGGGGAATATGGGGTCCTGCGAGCGGATGTTGGGGGGGTGGCGGTAATGTACTCCTCTGGGGGGGAAATATTGGTGACGTGCGCGTGGGTTCTGCTGTTAACGCTGTTTGTGGTGCTTGAACTGAGCCGGGGGGCAGGCCGGGGGGCTCTGCGGGCGGTCTAGAAGGCGGTCACGAGAATAAAGATGGTAACAGTCAGGAAGAATAGGCCGAGATAGACCTTGATTAAGCCCTGTTGGAACTCATTGGCCTTAATGATGACTGGTAAGTTAAGGGAAGAGATTGCTTTGGGTCCAGTCTTTTCGAGCCATGTGAGATCTAGCGTCTGGCTTGCGATGGTTTGGCCAAGGTTAAGGCTCACGAAGGGGGTTACCCGGTGGACAAGGGTAGGGAAAAACCCAAGCATGTTGGAGAAGTTGTGGGCGGGGAGGTTGGGGGAGGGTTTATATTGCTTATTGGTCAGGGCGGCTAGCTCGAGGGCCACCAGCAGGCCTAGAATGCTGACGGCAAGAGCACTGGTTTTAAGGAGGGGTGGTATGGTCATTACAGGGGTTTTGGGGGGAAGGATATTCGACGTAATGAGGAGGCCCGCAATGACGCTACCCCAGGCAAGGCGCTTAATAGGGTTAATGATAGTTGGGTTATTTTCGTTAATAGGGGAGTGAGACGGAAACCGGGGGTTGCCCATGACAACAAGGAAGACCATGCGAGTGCTATATACAGCAGTGAAAGAAGTGGCAATGAGGGTGAGGGCAAGGGCTCAGGCGTTTAGGTGGGATGTGTTAAGAGCCTCAATGATTGCGTCCTTTGAGAAAAACCCGGCCAGGAAAGGAGTCCCGGTGAGAGCCAGGCTGCCGATGGTGATAGAAGAGGAGGTAAATGGGGCAAGGTTGTACAGGCCCCCCATCTTTCGGATGTCCTGTTCATTATTTAGGCTGTGGATGAGGGAGCCAGAGCACAAAAAGAGCATGGCCTTAAAGAAGGCATGAGTGCAAATATGTAGGAAGGCAAGGTGAGGTTGGTTGAGTCCGAGAGTCACCATCATGAGGCCTAGCTGGCTGGATGTGGAAAAGGCCACAATCTTCTTGATGTCATTCTGAGTGAGGGCACATGTAGCGGTGAAAAATGTGGTTAGGGCCCCCAAGCAGAGGCATGTGGTTAAAGCTGTTTGGTTGGTCTCGAGGAGGGGGGCAAGCCGAACAAGAAGAAAAATGCCCGCAACCACCATGGTGCTCGAGTGAAGTAGGGCAGAGACCGGCGTAGGTCCTTCCATGGCAGAGGGGAGCCACGGATGAAGTCCAAATTGCGCTGACTTGCCCGCAGCGGCAAGAATAAGCCCGAGGAGGGGGAGGGTGAGGTCCAGGTCTTGGGAGGAGGCGAAGATCTGTTGCATCTCTCAGGAGTTCAAGTTTGTTGCAAACCATGCTATGCTGAGAATAAGGCCAATGTCTCCAACGCGGTTGTACAGGACCGCTTGAAGGGCGGCTGTATTGGCGTCAGCCCGGCCACCCCATCAACCAATAAGTAGAAAAGATATAATCCCAACTCCCTCCCAGCCGATAAAGAGTTGGAATATATTGTTGGCGGTGACAAGGGTAATCATGGCCACGAGGAAAAGGAGAAGATATTTAAAGAATCGGTTCATGTTCGGGTCAGAGTGTATGTATCACGAGGCAAACTCCAAAATAGATCAGGTGACGTAAAGGGCAACAGGGACAAAAACGGCAGAGTAGTAGTCAAACTTGAAGCTAAGGTTAACATCGAAGGTTGAGGTGTTTATTCATTGTCAGGCGGTGGCAATAGTCTCGACCCCCTCGTCCAGGAAGAGGAACAGGGCGATAAGACTAACAAAGAATGCGGCCTTTACTGCGGTTTTTACGTCGGTAAGGGCCCACCCCTCCGGGCGTGGGCGTGGGGCAAGGGTCGAGATTAGTGGTAGGGAAAGGAGGGTTAGGGTAATGAGGAGGCTTGAGGTGAGGGCGAGAGTAGTGGGGTGCATAGCCTTTACTTGGATTTGCACCAAGAGTCCCCGGTTCCTAAGACCGGTGGATAAGCTGTTATCCTTTAAAGGCACGAGGGGGCCGGGGAGTTAAACCCCGGAAGCAGGAGATTAGCAGTTTCTGCGGCCGTCGGGCCTCTCTCGGTAGACAAGAGGGGTCTAACCTCTATTTCTAGAATCACAATCTAGCGTTTTCCTTAAACTATGTTCACAGAGGCATCATCCCCACACATGCTCAGGTTTTAGAACCAGCAAAGCAATAGGAAGCAGGTGTAGCGCAATCAGTAGGTGTTCTCGGGTGTGCGAAGGTTCTAGTGATGTGGCGTGGCGAGGGAGGGGTCCTCGCTGAGTGGTAAGGAAGAGGTGGAGGGAGTAGGCAGCTGTAATAAGAGTCCCCGCTCCCGTCAGGACGAGGGTTCAGTAGGACCAGTTAAACATGGACGAAATAATCAGGAGCTCCCCCATGAGATTTGGGAGCGGGGGGAGGGCAAGGTTGGCAAGGCTGGCGATAAACCACCACGCGGTTATAAGGGGGAGGACGGCCTGTATCCCTCGCATTAGTAGTATGGTCCGGCTGTGGGTACGCTCGTAGTTGGTGTTAGCTAGACAGAAGAGTGCCGAAGAGGCTAAACCGTGTGCAATCATGAGGATAATGGCCCCCGAGATACCTCAAGGGGTCTGGATGAGAATTCCCCCGGCCACGAGGCCCATGTGGCTGACCGACGAGTAGGCAATCAGCGATTTGAGATCCGTCTGGCGGAGGCAGATGGAGCCGGTTATGATTACCCCTCAGAGGGCGAGGGCGATGAAGGGGTACGCGAGGTTCTTGGTTAGTGGGTCAAGTATGGGTATCATCCGCATCATGCCGTAGCCCCCTAGCTTCAGAAGGACCGCGGCCAGGACTATCGAGCCCGCAATAGGGGCCTCAACGTGGGCCTTAGGAAGCCAGAGGTGAGTGCCGTATAGGGGCATCTTAACAAGAAACGCGAGGAGGCAGCCCGCTCACCATAACTTACTTCCCCAGGTGGAGAGTTGCAAGGGAGGGGAGTACTGGAGGGTGAGGAGGGAAAGAGTCCCGGTATCTTTTTGGAGAAGGAGGAGGGAGACGAGGAGTGGGAGGGAGCCCGCCAGGGTGTAGAACAGGAAGTATACCCCCGCATTTAGGCGCTCCGCCTGATTCCCTCAACGAGTAATAATAAAGAGGGTGGGGATAAGTGTGGCCTCAAATATAACATAAAACATAATGGTTTCAGTAGCGCCGAATGCTAAAATAAGCAGGGCTTGGAGTGATACCAGGAGGGAGATGTACACCCGCTGCCGTCCTGTGGGTTCAGGGCATACATGGTTCTGGCTGGCCAGGATTATTAGTGGGAGTAACCAGCAAGAGAGAACCAATAGGGGGGCAGACAGGGGGTCAAAGGCAAGGTAATAGCCCGGGGCTGACCATCCTGTCTCGGAGGATCAGTTAAGTCAGCAGAGGCTCGCGAGGGCAATAATCAGGCTTTGCGCTAAAGAAGTGGACCAGAGTCATTTCTTAGGGGTCAGCCAAATAGTTGGAAAGAGCATGATTGTTGGGAGCAAGATTTTTAGCATCGGAGTAGGTTCAGGCTTTGTAGGTGGTCTGAGCCGTGGGCTCGGGAGGCGGCAACCAGGAGGGCAAGGCCTGCACTTGCTTCACACGCTGAGAATGCTAACAAGAATATGGGGGTAGCGGAGAACCCCGTTGTCTCAAGTTGGAGGGCCCAGAGGGAGAGGGCAATGTAGAGGGAGAGTATTATGCCCTCTAGACAAAGCAGGGCAGAGAGGAGGTGAGTTCGGTGGAAGGCTAAGCCCATGGAGCCAAGGGCGAAGGCCGCGGTAAAGCTGAAGTGTGAGGGGGTCATAGGAAAGTCATGGGTACCAGCCACGGTTTTTTGAGCCGAAATCAAGGGTCTTGTGTTAGACTAACTTTCCATTCTGCCCATTCTAGGCCCCCCTGGCTCCACTCATAGGCAAGGCCAATAGTGAGAAGGGCTAGGACAGTTGTTGTTCAGAAGAGGGTAGTGGAGGGGGTACTCAACTGATCTCCTCAGGGGAGCGGGAGGAGGAGGGCAATTTCAAGGTCGAAGAGAAGAAATAGAATGGCGACCAGGAAAAACCGGAGGGAAAAGGGCAGACGGGCGGACCCTAAAGGGTCGAAGCCGCATTCGTAAGGGGAGAGCTTTTCGGCGTTAGGGTTAATTTGTGGAAGCCAGAAGGACACCACCGCGAGGAGGGCGGAGAGGGCTAGGGTGATCATTATCACTGCTGCAATTACGTTCATTATCTTTCCTTGGATTTAAACCAAGACCAGGTGGTTGGAGGCCACTTATACTACCCTTAATACTAGAAAGATTTATGAGCCTCATCAGTAAATAGATACGTAAAGGAAAAGCCAGACCACGTCCACGAAATGTCAGTATCAGGCGGCGGCCTTGAAGCCGAAGTGGTGACCAGATGTGAAATGGAATTGGACCTGGCGGAGGAGGCAGACGGCCAGAAAGGTGGAACCGATGATAACATGAAGTCCGTGGAAGCCCGTGGCCACGAAGAAAGTGGAGCCGTAGACACCATCAGCAATTGTAAAGGGGGCTTCGTAGTACTCAAGTGCTTGAAGAAAGGTGAAGTAAAAACCGAGGAGAATTGTGAGGGCGAGGGATTGAATCGCTTGTTTCCGTTCACCTGCCATAATGCTGTGATGGGCCCAGGTGACGGTAACGCCTGAGGCAAGAAGCACAGCGGTGTTAAGAAGTGGGACCTCAAATGGGTCGAGGGCTGTGATCCCCGCTGGGGGTCAGCACCCGCCGAGCTCAGGGGTGGGGGCAAGGCTTGAGTGATAAAAGGCCCAGAAGAAGCCGAGGAAAAAGAAGACTTCTGATGTAATAAACAGGATTATTCCGTACCGGAGTCCCTTTTGGACGGGAGGGGTGTGGTGCCCCTGGAATGTCCCCTCTCGAATGATGTCGCGCCATCACTGGTATATTGTGAGGAGAAGGAGCATTGTCCCTAAAAATAGGAGGGAATACGAGTGGAAGTGGAATCAGGCCGCAAGGCCTGATGTTATTAGGAGAGCAGCGATTGCACCGGTAAGTGGTCACGGGCTTGGGTCAACCATGTGGTATGCGTGCGTTTGGTGGGCCATTAGATGTTTTCTTGGAGATATAGGCTGAGAAGCAGGACAAAGACGTAGGCCTGAATCATGGCAACGGCAACCTCTAGGAGGGTGAGTAGGAATAAGATGACGGCAGTCAAAGCTGCCACGGCGGGTATAAGGGGGAGGAGAACAACCGCCGCTGTCGAGATGAGGCCGATGAGGAGGTGGCCGGCGGTTAGGTTAGCGGTGAGCCGGACGCCCAGTGCGAGGGGTCGAATAAGAAGACTAATTGTTTCAATCACGATGAGAACAGGGATGAGAAGCGTCGGAGTTCCTTCAGGAAGAAGGTGTCCGAGGGCGGCGGTGGGCTGATTCCGCATGCCAATAATCACGGTTGCTAGTCATAGTGGGACGGCGAGGCCAAGATTAAGAGAGAGTTGAGTGGTAGGGGTGAACGTGTACGGAAGAAGCCCTAAAATATTCAGGGTTATTAGGAATACAATTAAACAGGTAAAAATAGCTGCTCACTTGTGGCCCGCTGGGTTAAGGGGTGTCAGAAGTTGCTGAGCAAACCGGCTTACGAATCACCCTTGAAGGGTAAGAAGGCGGTTGTTGAGTCACCGCCCTGAGGGCGTAGGAAGGAGGGCTCAGGGGAGGAGCAAGGCTAGGGCAATCAGGGGGATGCCTAAGTGAGTGGGGCTCAGAAATTGGTCAAAAAAGCTTAGTGCCATGGTCAGTTTCAGGGCTCAGTTTTAGTTTTTTCAGTACTTAGTGCAGGCTCTCCGGGGAAAGTGTGGGCAATAATTTTGGGGGGCAAGATAATTAAGAAGACTAGTCACGAGAATAACAAGATAGCAAATCAAGGAGATGGGTTGAGTTGGGGCATGACACTAGGGGTGGTTGGGGGACACCAGTCTTTAGCTTAAAAGGCTAACGCTAATTCCCGATTTAGCTTCCTAATGAGGCGTCTTCAAGTATGAGAGAGGACCAATTTTCGAAGTGTTCTAGCGGGACCGCCTCGACCACAATTGGTATGAAGCTATGATTTGCTCCGCAGATCTCCGAGCATTGTCCATAAAAAACCCCGGGTCGGGAGGCAATAAAGGCTGTTTGGTTCAGACGGCCTGGGACAGCGTCTATTTTTACACCCAGAGCAGGGACAGCCCAAGAGTGGAGGACATCCTCCGCTGAGACAAGGACGCGAATAGGGGACTCAGCAGGGACTACCATTCGGTGATCCGCCTCTAGGAGGCGGAATTGCCCAGGAGCGAGGTCCTGGGTGGGAACCATGTAGGAGTCAAACCCAAGATCCTTATAGTCAGTGTACTCGTAGCTTCAGTACCACTGGTGGCCCATCGCCTTGACCGTGACATGGGGGTCATTAATTTCATCTATGAGGTAAAGGATCCGGAGGGAGGGGAGTGCAATGAGAATGAGGATCACAGCTGGTAGAATAGTTCAGATAATCTCAATCTCCTGGGAGTCCAGAATGTACTTGTTGGTAAGTTTAGTAGAAACCATGGCTACAATAATATACAATACCAGCGTGCTGATGAGGATAACAATTATTAAAGCGTGATCATGGAAGTGGAGGAGCTCTTCTATTACAGGTGAGGCCGCGTCTTGGAATCCTAGTTGTGAGGGATGTGCCATTCTAGCTCGGAGCTTAAGGCACGCGGGGGTTTAACCCACAATTTTGCCCTGACAAAGCAATGTAATAACCGGCTTTACTAGTGCCTTTATTAAAGAAAGTGGCAGAGTGGTGATGTAGCTGGCTTGAAACCAGCCCACGGGGGTTCAATTCCTTCCTTTCTCGTCTGTGATCTGGACTTGGACGAATGCGGGTTCTTCAAATGTGTGGTAGGGGGGAGGACACCCGTGAAGCCACTCAACGTTTGTGGTGGTTAGTTCGACCGAAAGCACCTCTCGTTTAGCAGCGAATGCTTCCCAAAGAATAAAGAGGAATATTACTACAGCGACGAGGGAGATGAGTGACCCAGTTGAGGAAACGGTGTTTCACAGGGTGTAGGCATCGGGATAATCCGAGTATCGTCGCGGCATCCCCGCTAGCCCTAGGAAATGTTGGGGGAAGAAGGTTAGGTTAACCCCAAGGAACATAATGCCGAAGTGGATTTTTGTCCAAGTACTGTGTAGCGTATAACCTGAGAAAAGGGGGAACCAGTGAACGAAGGCGGCCATAATGGCGAAGACAGCCCCCATAGATAATACATAGTGAAAGTGAGCTACTACATAGTAGGTGTCGTGAAGGATAATATCCAGGGATGAATTAGCCAGGACAATTCCGGTTAGGCCTCCTACTGTGAAAAGGAAAATGAAGCCCAGAGCCCAGAGGAGGGGCGTTTCCCACTTGATTGACCCCCCGTGAAGGGTTGCCAGCCAGCTAAAAACTTTAACCCCGGTGGGGATGGCAATGATTATAGTGGCAGAGGTGAAGTATGCTCGGGTGTCAACGTCCATTCCAACCGTGAACATGTGGTGGGCCCAAACGATGAAGCCTAGGAGTCCAATGGCCATCATGGCTCATACCATCCCTATGTACCCAAAAGGTTCTTTTTTCCCTGCGTAGTAGGCAACAATGTGGGAGATTATACCGAAGCCCGGGAGGATTAGAATGTATACTTCGGGGTGCCCGAAGAACCAAAAGAGGTGCTGGTAAAGGATTGGGTCCCCCCCTCCTGCCGGGTCAAAGAAGGTGGTGTTTAGGTTCCGGTCGGTGAGAAGTATCGTAATCCCTGCAGCTAGAACGGGGAGGGATAGTAGAAGGAGAACGGCAGTGACTAGGACGGCTCACACGAATAGAGGTGTTTGATACTGGGAGATAGCAGGGGGTTTTATGTTAATGATTGTAGTGATAAAGTTGATTGCCCCAAGAATAGAAGAAATCCCTGCGAGGTGAAGGGAGAAGATGGTGAGGTCCACGGAGGCTCCTGCATGGGCAAGGTTGCCGGCGAGAGGGGGGTACACGGTTCATCCTGTCCCGGCTCCGGCCTCCACCCCGGAGGAAGCCAGGAGAAGAAGGAAGGAGGGAGGAAGGAGCCAGAAACTTATATTGTTCATCCGAGGGAAGGCCATGTCCGGGGCCCCAATCATAAGGGGAATTAATCAGTTTCCAAATCCCCCAATCATAATTGGTATCACTATAAAGAAGATTATTACGAAGGCGTGCGCCGTGACGATTACATTATAGATTTGATCATCGCCTAGAAGCGCGCCGGGCTGGCTAAGCTCTGCCCGAATAAGCAGGCTAAGGGCCGTGCCCACCATACCAGCTCAGGCACCAAATACTAAATACAGGGTGCCAATGTCTTTGTGATTGGTTGAGAAAAATCAGCGTGTGATTGCCACAGGTAGGGTGGCTGAGTGTTAAGCGGTGGATTGTAGCCCCATAAACAGAGGTTAAACTCCTCTCCCTGCCAAGCCCCGAGGTGTGACACGTCAGATTGCAAACCTGAAGAAGCAGGCCTAACCGCCCGCCGGGGCTTTCCCCGCGCGCCCCGGCGGCGGGGAGAGTAGACTGATGCTCGCTGGTTGGAGCGCTTAGCTGTTAACTAAGACTTTGTAGGATCGAGGCCTTCCAGTCTAGGAAGACTTTAGCTTAATTAAAGTGTCTGGGTTGCATTCAGAAGATGTGGGATAGAGTCCCGCAAGCCTTAATCAGGGGTTGGGAGGCTCTCACTCCCGCTTGGGGCTTTGAAGGCCCCTGGTCTGGGTCCATCCTAAACCCCTGCTCTAGGCAATCCAGGCAAGGATTGTGGGGGCAAGCGGTAGAGTGCCGAGGGCGACGGTGGAGAGTGAGGCGAGGAGGAGGTGTCCACCGGGGGAAACTAGTCGCCAGGGGGTAACCTTTGTCAAGACGTTGGGGGCAGAGGTGAGGGTGGCGGCATAACAGAGCCGAAGATAAAAATAGAGGCTAAGCAGTGCAGAGAGGGCAGCTAGCGTGGCAGGGAGTTGAAGTCCTTGCTTCACTATCTCGTCGATGATCAATCACTTAGGCAAGAAACCGGAGAGGGGAGGAAGACCCCCCAGGGAGAGGAGGGTTGGGGTAAGCAAGGCCCCAAGAACGGGGTATTTAGCTCAGGAGGTTGCCAAGCCATTAAGGGTAGTACAACCATATGTCTTCATAGATAAGAAGGTTGCGGAAGTTATCACAATATAGAGGAGAAGGGCAAGAATGGAGAGGGAGGGTGCGAATCGCATGACAAGGGTTATCCACCCCAGGTGAGCAATTGACGAGAAGGCAAGGATTTTCCGTAGTTGAGTTTGGTTTAGTCCGCCTCAGCCGCCGATGAGGATGGATAGTAAGCTCAGGGCGACAAGGAGGCTGGGGTCCACTGAGGGTGCAACCTGAACAAGTAGGGCGAAGGGGGCAAGCTTCTGCCAAGTGGAGAGGATAAGACCAGTAGTAAGATCGAGGCCCTGGAGGACCTCAGGGAGCCAGAAATGTATGGGGGCAAGTCCGACTTTGAGTGCCAGAGCTAGAAATATTAAGTTAGCGGCCAGGGGGTGGGAGAGTTGGGAGATGGACCACTCCCCCGTGAGTCAGGCGTTGGTCAGGCCGGCAAACAAGATTACGGCAGCGGCGGTGGCCTGGGTAAGAAAGTACTTGGTAGCTGCCTCGATACCACGAGGGTGATGCTTTTGAGCCATAACCGGCAAAATAGCAAGAGTATTAATCTCCAGCCCCATTCAGGCCATGAGTCAGTGGGTGCTGGAAAAGGTGAGGACCGTTCCGAGGCCCAGGGCGGATAGAAGGCAGGTGAGGACGAAGGGGTGCATTAGCAAAGGAAGGGGTTTAACCAACATATTTGGGGTATGGGCCCAAAAGCTTCATTAGCTGACTGTGCTAGGGGGTGGTGTAGTGGGAGCACCAGGAGTTTTGATCTCCTGAGCGTGGGTTCGACCCCCGCCCCCCTAAGGAATTAAGGGGACTTTAACCCCTGTGGCTCACTCTATCAAAGTGGTCCTTAATATTCAGGCATAATTCCGGGGCTAGGCCTGAGGGGGCAAGCCGGCAAATGCAACGGGGAGTGCAAGGTGTCAGAGGAGGAGGGCCAGGGTAAGAGGCAAGAAATTTTTCCAGATCAGGTGCATGAGTTGGTCGTAACGGAATCGCGGGTAGGAGGCCCGCACCCATAGGAACACTAGGGACAGAAGGGCGGCTTTGGTTATTAAGTTGGCAGTGGTAAGTTCTGGTACCAGGGGGACGTGGGCGGCTCCAAGGAATAGAATGGTTGAGAGGGTGTTCATTAACAGGATGTTGGCATATTCCGCTAGGAAAAAGAGGGCGAAGGGGCCCGCGGCGTATTCTACGTTGAATCCCGAAACCAGCTCAGATTCGCCCTCAGTAAGGTCGAATGGGGCACGGTTGGTCTCGGCGAGCGTGGAGACGAACCACATCGCGGCGAGGGGTCAAGCCGGCAATACTAGTCAGACACTTTCTTGGGTAATATTAAAGGTTTGGAGTGTAAAGCTGCCCGTGAAGATAATAATGCTTAGCAGAATAAGTCCCAGGCTGACTTCATAGGAGATGGTCTGGGCAACGGCCCGTAGGGCCCCAATTAGGGCATATTTGGAGTTAGAGGCTCAGCCGGAGGCAAGGATCGAGTAGACGGCAAGGCTCGAGAGGGCCAGGATGAAGAGCATGCCTAGGTTGAGGTCGGTCACGGGGTAGGGCATGGGTATAGGGGCCCAGAGCGTGAGGGCAAGAGTGAGGGCCAGTATTGGGGCGGCCAAGAATAGGAAGGGGGATGCTGCGGAGGGTCGGATTGGTTCTTTAATAAACAGTTTAATCCCGTCCGCAATAGGTTGCAACAGCCCGTACGGGCCTACGACATTGGGTCCCTTTCGAAGCTGTATATACCCTAGCACCTTGCGTTCCAAGAGGGTGAGGAAGGCCACGGCCAGAAGAATTGGGACGATGAAGGCCAGCGGGTTGATAATATGAGTCATAATTGTGGAAATCATAATCAGGGGGAGGATTTGAACCTCCGGGTAGGGGAGCTTAGGTCCCCCGCACTCACCGGGCTCTGCCACCCTGACTGAGCCCTTCTCTAGGGCGCCTCCGGGCTTGCCCCCCTTTTTCCATTTTAGTTGGCCTCATTGAGCAGGGGCAAGGCGTACCGGGGGCATGGGCCTTTTCTCCCCGGTCCTTTCGTACTGGGGAAGATTCATTTATAGATAGAAACTGACCTGGATTGCTCCGGTCTGAACTCAGATCACGTAGGACTTTAATCGTTGAACAAACGAACCCTTAGTAGCGGCTGCACCACTGGGATGTCCTGATCCAACATCGAGGTCGTAAACCCCCTCGTCGATAGGGACTCTGGGAGAGGATTGCGCTGTTATCCCCAGGGTAACTCGGTCCGTCGATCGGCGTGCGCCGGATCATTTAGTCAGAAGTTCTGTTCCTTAGAGATGTAACTCTCAGTCCTAGGATGTGTGCTCCCAGTCCGTGTGGAGGCTTCTTCTCCTCCTCGGTCGCCCCAACCAAAGACAAGTGGGAGAAAGGCCAGTTATTGTCCCCGTCAGTGGCCGAGGGGGTCAGGGGTGGGTTGCCCAGTGTCTGAAGCTCCATGGGGTCTTCTCGTCTTATATCGGGATCCCCGCTTCCGCACGGGGGGATCAATTTCATAGACTGGGGAGAGGAGACAGTTAAGCCCTCGTCGTGCCTTTCATACGGGTCTTCATTTAAAAGACAAGTGATTGCGCTACCTTTGCACGGTCAATATACCGCGGCCGTTAAACTTGTGGTCACAGGGCAGGCGGGACTCTTATTCATGGGTTCAGCAAGAGGCGATGTTTTTGGTAAACAGGCGAGGCTTGTGCTTGCCGAGTTCCTTCTCTCCCTTTAGGTCTTTCCCTTGGGGCGCTCCTGTGTAGGGTTAACGATGTTACATTCGGGTTTTTCCTGGTTAACTGATTTGGTCCGAAGTTCTCTCTAGGGGTGGGTTCGTTATCTGTCAGGGGGGGGTCCGGTCTGACTTACACTTGCGCGGGGAGAGGGGCGTGCCCTCCTATTACTCATTTTAGCATAAGCTCTCCTATGGGTGCATAGGGGGGCTTGGTGGTGGAAGGGGGTGGGACTTTTTATCCAAATTAGAGGTTTAAAGGCTGATCTGTTTGAGCTTTAACGCTTTCTGTCCAGGTGGCTGCTTTCAGGCCCACTAAGATAGTTCACCTTAAGTATTATGATCCTCAACCGCCTGAAAAGGTTGTGTCCTATTTCAAGAGAGCTGTACCTCTCTTGACTAACTCTTCTAACTTCTGCAGCCCAGGTGTCGTGCGCCGGGGGGGTTTAAGAACTCAGAAGGCTGAACTTCTATTCATTTTCCAAGCAACCAGCTATAACTAGGTTCGGTAGGCTTTTCACCTCTACTCGAAGTTCTTCCCACTCTTTTGCCACAGAGATGGGTTGGCCCTGCTATAGGCTGCCTCGGAGTAGCTCACGTAGTTTCGGGGGTCCGGACTAAAGTTCTCCTTGCCTGGGTGTTCTGGCTAAACCATGATGCAAAAGGTACGAGGTTGTGTCTCTGTTTCCTGGGGCTTGAGTGAGTTGTTTCATTCCTCTTTCAGCTTTCCCTTGCGGTACTATCTCTGTCGCTCAAAAGTGCTCCTTTCCGTCTCCCGTACTAGGATGGAAAAATGGTTTGTTCGTTGTATTCAGGTCTTGGTGGGTTGTGGCTAATCAGTGTGTTGGCCGTGGTGTATAAGGCTAGCTATTCAGCTCGGGGCGGTCCGGGTTGCACGGGCGTCTCTTCGGTGTAAGGGAAGTGCTTTACTTCTTAGCCACGCTCCGGTTATTCCAAGTGCACTTTCCAGTACACTTACCATGTTACGACTTGCCTCCCCTTAGTTCAAGAAACTTTTTAATTACTGTTGGTGGCGAACTCGGGGAGAGTGACGGGCGGTGTGTACGCGCCTCAGAGCCAACTTCAGGGGGGCGCTCTGCTCCCCTCTTACTGCTAAATCCACCTTAGGGTGTGGGTTTCATAACACCTTCCGTGATATCCTGGTCCAGGAAATGTAGCCCATTTCTTTCCACCCCATACGCTACACCTCGACCTGACGTTCCGGGCTGTGCCCATTTTGCTTACTATGGGTCCTTTACAGGGTAAGCTGACGACGGCGGTATATAGGCGGGGACGACAAGAGGTGGTGAGGTTGAACGGGGGTTATCGGTTCTAGAACAGGCTCCTCTAGGTGGGTGTAAGGCACCGCCAAGTCCTTTGGGTTTTAAGCTGGCGCTTGTAGTTCCCGGGCGGATACTAGTTGTATTTTCGTATCAGTGTTTACGGCTAAGCATAGTGGGGTATCTAATCCCAGTTTGTTCCCTAGTTGTCGTGGGGTCAGGTGAAGGTAGAGCCACTTTCGTGGGTGGGGTTCCGTTCCTCCGGGTGCGTATGACAGCCGGGGGGAAGTTCAGCTCTAGTTCCTATTTCCTCTAACCACTCTTTACGCCGGCGTCTGTCAACTCGGGCCTCTCGTATAACCGCGGTGGCTGGCACGAGTTTTACCGGCCCTGTTTAACCTTAACTAAGTCGGGCTTCCGCCCATGGCTTAATATTTATCACTGCTGAATTCCCTTGGGGGTGTGGCTTAGCAAGGCGTCTTGGGCTACAGGGTGCGCCTGATGCCGGCTCCTCGTTTCCGGGTGGGAAATTGAGGGCATCCTCACGGGGGTGCGGAAACTTGCATGTGTAAATCCGGTTAAAGCTGACGGTAAAGTCAGGACCAAGCCTTTGTGTTGGCGGGACTTTTTAGGGTCCGTCTTAACATCTTCAGTGTCATGCTTTGAGCTAAGCTACGCTAAC